AAGATAAGAGTTCCATTTATTTATCCAAAGAGGTGTACCCTTTGAAACTAGAATTGATTTTACTTGATACCTAACATAATGCATGAAAGGGTCTATGAACATCCATAAACTAACTTGAAAATCCTTAGCAACGACTTCTACAAGACGTTCTTTTTTTCCATAAAAATAGAGGCGTTCAAGAAAGAATACAAAAGATGTTGATCGTAAATGAGAAGATTTGTTACGCAAAAAGTCAAAAATGGATTCGTATTCATATGCATAAGAATTATATAATAAGAAAAAAAATCTTTGATTTCTTTTTGGTGAAAAATCAAAACGGCGTTTCTTTGTAACACTAAGAGTATTCCAACTCCAATACTCGTGGAAAAATAATCGTAATAAATGCAGGGTGGAGGCATCTTTTACCGAATAACGAAGGGTTTGAACCAAAATTTCCAGATGGATGGAGCGAGGTATTAGTATATCTAATACCGAATTAAAATGGAAAAAATGATTCTCTAAGAAAGGAAATAGGGAATGAGTTGATCGTAGATTATGAGATTTTACTATTCTTTTCCCTTCTTGAGAAGATATTAATCGTATATCAAATGGAATTTCCATAATAAATGCAAATCCTTCTGATATCATTTGAGGGTAGAAATTCTTGTTGCAACCAAAAAATAAATTTTGATTAGAATCATTAGCAAAAATTATAAAATGATTTTGTCGATACAATCGAGTAATTAAACGTTTAACAAGTAGGAAACTATATTTAGTATCATAACCTCGATTTTCCAACAAATGAGATCGGTTTAAACTACAACCATGAGCAAGTCCGTAAATATACTCCTGAAAGATAAGTGGATATAGAAAAACGTACTGTTGAGATCTATCAAGCTGTAAATATCTTTTGATTTGCTCCATTTAATATTCTATTTGAAACAAAGGTAGAAGATTTTATAATTTTCAAATGATACATAGTGCGATACAGTTAAAAACAAAGTATTCTAGTAAGAATAGATACTTCGGAGGTGGGTATAAACTTATGAACGGATTCTCTATCCTTGCCTTTTCCATTTTGAGTTTTTGTTTGGGATAGCAAGAGGATTAGAAATCTTTTATTTTTTCAACCGAATCGCTCTTTTGAGTTCGGAAAAATTTATTTTTATCAATATACTGCTTCTTTGACACACATATCTCCATTTCATAATGGAGAATTAGAATAGTTAGGATTAATTCAAAAAACCATGAATCCACTCATGGGGAAAAACCCATCCTGCATTAGGCACTAATATATTTTTAACATCTAATTAGTCAGGAATTAATTCAAATTTAATTGATAAGCTCGTTGCTTTGCTTATTCCTTCAATTAATTGAAGCCGTGGGGCCCTATCCATTTATTCATTCAACCCAACTTTATTTTCTTCCGTTCCAAGAATTCAAACCCGGGTTTTTTGTCCTGATCCGGAAAGAACGAAAGACTCTCCCTCAACCCGACATGCTATTTTTTCCACTCATTCCTTTTTAAGATCAGTCGTGGTCTTACAAACCTTACCGATGGTATGGACGAATACCTTGCTTCATCTAAATGTGTAAAAGATCCTAGTCGCACTTAAAAGCCGAGTACTCTACCATTGAGTTAGCAACCCAAAGAACAAGAGAAATCTAAATAAATAAATGAATAGATACAATCAGAATGAAAATAAACTTAACAAAGAAATCAGACGAGGGAATTAAACCGTTGAACTAACAAATCAAAAGAAAAATTTTCTATATGGATTTAGAATAAAAAAAAACCAAGCAAATCAATAGCACGGAAATAAATAGATCCACTTTACTTATCACAATGAATTATATTTGTTGTATAAACTGTTGTCAATATAAATGGTGCAAAAAGAATCTACCACAAAAAACAAAATAAAGCCAATTGACACAATTAAAATAAAAACTTATACAATTTTATTGTATTCACAATGCATTTCTACTTCTATTGTATATAGATACACACACAAAGCAGAAATGCGTGCAAAATGACTAGAAATTCTTTAATCCACACTAATGAAAAATAGTTAATATATTAAGTAGAATAGGGTAGAATAGGGAAACTTGACCCTAATTAGTTTTATTATATGTTTTCCCATTATTAGGTATGGAAAGGAGATGCTAAATAGACAGCGATAAGGGGGGGGTAAATAAAAAAGAGTTGAGAAACATTATACAAAGTTATATACAAGTTACTACCCCCTCCCCCCTTTTTTTTTATTTCCTTTATTTTTATTAGTAATTAATTTAATTCACTTTGATTAGGGTGAAGTTCCTTAAAATCCCACGCCTTTTTAAAAAGATCCTGAACGGTTCCTGTAAGTTGAGCACCCCTTTCAAGAAAATATAGAATAGCAGGAACATTTAAATAAGTTTGATTTTTTATCGGATCATAAAAACCCACTTTTTGAAGATCTTTTCCTTCTCTTCGGGATTGAACATCAATTGCAACGATTCGATAGACAGCTCATTGAGATAGATGTAGATGAACAATACCCCTCTTAGAAACGTATAGGAAGTTTTCTCCTCGTACGGCTCAAGAAAAAAGAATTTGATCTGAAGTTTTTTCTATGTATACTATGTATAAAAGGTATATTATATAAAGTATACAATTCTAAAAAATGACAAAAACATCTTTAAAATTATCAAATCAATTAGACTATTATTTAAATCTTTTTTTCTTCTTCGTTCTTGAAAATGAAAAAAGAGATAATTTGTACTCATAACTCAAATCAAATAACTCTTAAATAGCTCAAAAAACAAAACAATGATTAGGCAATTTCATTTATTGAGTGGTCTTTACGCCCGCCTTTTCGTTTGTCTCTGCTTTAAAAACTAGATTTAGATTCTTAAATCTGGCCCGGCAATTATTGAGACGGTGTTTCCTTGTTTTGGGATCCTTTATCAATCATTAGGTTTAGACATTACTTCGGTGCTTCTTAATCCTTTTAAAATGGTAGCAACATACCCCTTCTTTTAGATTTCCTTCCATCCAAGAATCTTACGAACGATGGATTCCCGTTTGATACACTTTGTTGGATCGAAAAAGTTTGATAAATTCCAACCTTATTACTGAAGAATTTTATCAAAAAGAATCCTTTCGATTTTTATATCTAAGAGATATTGATGAAGTTATTCTCCAATTTATTGATTTGCATTAACCCTAGATTCTTGCTCCGAAAAATGAATTAAGACGTTCTACTCGAGCTCCACCATGGACTATTTTGATTACCAACTGATGTCGAGTCACGAGCACCTTCACTTAATATAATATAAAAAAAAAATAAAAAAATATATAAATAAATAAATATAAATAAATAGAAAATGGTGGATAAAAGAAAGAATCCACAATGGATCGGGCCCTTCAAGTCGCACGTTGCTTTCTACCACATCGTTTCAAACGAAGTTTTAGCATAACATTCCTCTAAATTTGGAATTGGTATGGAATTGATTCAATTGTGAAATCAAGAATAGTCATCGGTTCAATCATTGTGTATATGTTCCAATCTATACTCTTTTTTTTTTCAATTATTAAAAATTAAACTAAAGAGTTTGTTCTTTATTGATTGAATTTTTGCATATCTATATCTTCGCGTCTCAAAGATTCGACTTAATTTCTAACAAATTATTAAAGATATTCCTAATAATAAAAAAGGGGGGGGGGTTCCTATCATTAGTTGAAAGTTAAAGAAAAGAGTAAGGTACATTTTTGATCATCTATATAAAAAAATAAGTATAAGCCCCTTTATTTTAAATTGATTATTAATTGAATAATAAACTAGATACAACAAAAAGTAGGAAAAAAATTGTTTTCATATCTATTAAATTGATCGAACAACTGCCCTAATTTTCATTCTAGTCTATATTCAAAATCTTGTAAATTTCGGATCACAAAACCTTTTCACAAAATAAAAAGCCTCTAGCCTCTAACTAGTCTATATTCAAATTATTATATTATTATTATTATTATTATATTATTATTATTATATTATTAATATTATATTATTAATTTATTAATTATAAATTATATATATATAAATAATATATTATATAATATATTATTTTTCTTATTCTATGTAATATTATTATATTATATATTATTTTTCTATGTAATATTATTATATATTATTAATATTAATATAGTAAAATAAATCACTATAATATCATAAACTTTTACTTAATTTTATTATTTTATTTCTATTTAATTTAATATTATTAAATTAAATATATTAATATATATAATATTTATTTTTATTTTATTTATATATATATAACTATATATAAATATATTTTATATAAATATAAAAATAAATAAATATAAAAATAAAAATAGAATTAAATTTTTTTTAATCAGAGATTTATTAACACTTTTTTAATTATTAAGTTGCTCTTGTTTTTTATTTTAGCCTAATGGCTACATAAACTTACGGCTATTAAGTTTGAGTGAATTTGATTGGTACCAAAATAGTTTGAATTCAGAAGAATTCCTAAATATAACTACTTCGTTTACTTAGAATCTAAAGAGTAATAGATAATTATAGAAAATTCCATTTTGAATAAAATCCAAAATAGATATGCAAGAGAGGGCTTTTCTAAATAACTAACTTACCTAACTCTAAATAGAAAAGAAAAGGTTTGAAAATATGATCAAAGGACCAATCAGCTTTTAAAAAAGGAAACTCTCCTAATCCATGTTCCCACCTTACCTAGATTCTAAATAGATTAAATTATACCCATTTGTAACTAACTAGATTAGTTTTTTGTTTGTGAAAAAGAGTATGATTCATAACAGAAAAAATAATAAGAACGAAACGCATTTGACCGAAAATTCAACCTTAAATTTAAGCAGAAGCGTCTTTTTTCTATTCTAAAAAAGTGCCTCTGGGACGGAAGGATTCGAACCTCCGAATAGCGGGACCAAAACCCGTTGCCTTACCACTTGGCCACGCCCCATTTAGATTTTTATTCAACGCCAATTAAAGCCTAATATTTATAGCAGTTAGTTGTCAACTCCGGTTTCAATATCTACGGAATTCTTACTAGTATTTTGATAGGTGTGGATCTAGAATTCAATGTCATTTATTGATCATTAGATAAAATTCAATTAAGATATTGTATGAAAGTATGATTTCTTCTATTCTCTCTTGAGAATTGGAGAATTTTTGATCGTATGGGTTCAAAAGAATAATTTTTTGTCGACCTTACTTTTTTTTGCCTTTTACTTCTATCAAAAACTCAATCAAAATACAATTATGTTCAAGAAAAAAACGTATGTTATGCTTAATATCTTTAGTTTGATTTGTATCTGTCTTAATTCTGACCTTTATTCACACAATTTTTTCGTCGGAAAATTGCCTGAGGCCTATGCTTTTTTGAATCCAATTGTAGATATTATGCCAACCATACCTCTCTTCTTTTTTCTCTTAGCTTTTGTTTGGCAAGCTGCTGTAAGTTTTCGATAAGATCTTTAATTTTTAATTTTAAAATCTCCTAGAAAATTCAGGATTTATTCGAGAAAAAATTCTAACAATTACTAAGATCAGATAAGTTTTAGAATCGGAACTTTACCCCCGATTCAAACATTGAACTTCTTTGATAGTCAAGATAAATTTGGTTTACCTCGTTTTGTTCTTCTCATTTTTTCATCTCTTCTTCAGTAAAAGTCCTGCGAAATCCTATTCAAATTCAAATAATATTAATTAGAAAACTCTAATTAGGGTTTTGGGTAGTATTTAACGGAGATGTGAAACATATTTTGGTTAATGAAAAGCTTTTATTCCAAATTACTTTTTGAAATGCAAATTCTTTTCGATTTCTTTTCTAGAAAGAACCTAGTTTTTTTGGTATCTAAATAGCATATGAGGTAGAAATTTGAGGGTCTATTCTCTTTTTTCAAAAAAAAAAAAAAATGATCTTGGAGATTATGTAATGCTTACTCTCAAACTCTTTGTTTACACAGTAGTGATATTTTTTGTCTCTCTCTTCATCTTTGGATTCCTCTCTAATGATCCCGCGCGTAATCCTGGGCGTGAAGAATAAAAGGGGAGTTCTCTTTTACATTTTCTTAGATTTTTAGGGTTAACTAAGAACAAAGGATTTGCAAAATTTGAAAAAAAAAATCAAGTCATCAACGAAAACGGAAAGAGAGGGATTCGAACCCTCGGTACGAATAACTCGTACAACGGATTAGCAATCCGACGCTTTAGTCCACTCAGCCATCTCTCCTAATTCAAAAAGATAATTACTATGTTAGATTAGATTAAACAAAAAGTAAGAAATATTTCTTTCTTATGTACAACTTTTATCATAAATTTGATTGTTATAAATAATATATCATATTCAAAGTATATGGACTTGAAAGTTCCAACAATCTAAAAATAAAACAAAACTAAAGAAGACCGACAAGACCCTTACCTTGATTTTGTTCGAAAGGCCCTTCTTATTGCCGCGGGCGGGCCCGGGCAGTCCCTAGCCGGGCCTTTTTTTGTTTCCAATAAATTTCTAGATTCTAGATAATATTCTAGATATAATAATAATTTAGATTATTTGTATTTGAAAACCAAATTACTTAATTCTATTATATATATATATATAGAATTACTTAATATATTATATAATATATTATATAGAATTTATAATTCTAATAAATTTTTATATTCTATTATATATAATAGAATATATTCTATTTTTTTTATATTCTATTATATATATAGAATTACTTAATATATTATATATATTTAGTATATAGATATAGAATTATCTAAGAGAATTATCTAAGAATTATTATATATTAGTTTTATATATTATTATTTTCTATATTATTATTATTTAGAATATAATAAAAATAATAAAGAATTTTATATTAGAATCTATTTTAGAATAATATATAATATATATAGAATTCTATAATATAGAATAGAATTCTATATTTTAGTTAGAATAATATTCTATAAAATAATATATTATTAGATATTAATCTTATTATATAGATATAGAAATTCTAATATAGAAAATTCAATAAAAAATAAGAACTAGAATATTCAAGCATAGCATAGAGTAAAGAAAGATTTTTTCGATCCACGAAAACGAAAAAAGGAGGGATCAACAATTGAATTATATTATGTCCCATTTCCCTATTGGACAAAAGTACCTGTTTTACATAATAATTGCATTGTAGCGGGTATAGTTTAGTGGTAAAAGTGTGATTCGTTTTATTAACCCTTTAAAAACCCTTTAAAAGTTAAAGGGTCTTTGCTTTCGGTTTGATTGATATTCCGAGCAAAAACTTTATTTTCTATAAAAAAGGATTAAACCCTTTAACTTCTCAATAACATAGTAGAGAAAGATATAGATTCTCGCGATTTGTATCCAACAGTTACTTAGAAAGTAAGAAAGTAGATTATGAAATTGCGAAACATAATTTTTTGAATTGGATTATAGTATTTATTAATACTTGCATAACTAGTAGTAAAGGATCCA